AAAAAAGTTCCGCAATGGTCATACAAATTAATCAACGATTTGGAACAAGAGGCGGGAGAAAATAAAGAAGCTTTGGGAAGGGATTCTCAGATTCGTTCAAGAAAACGCAAACGTGTAGTGATTTTTAATCATGACATCGAAAAAACCAATGGTTATAGTAATTCCCAAGATACTAATAATAATGATGAAACAGACAACATTGCTTTGATACGTTATTCACAACAATCGGATTTTCGTCGAGACATAATCAAAGGCTCAATGCGAGCTCAAAGGCGTAAAACAGTTATTTGGAAAACCTTTCAAGCAAATGTACATTCCCTTCCTTTTTTGGACAGAATCGACAAAGACGTTTATTTTTCTTTTGATTTTTCGGAGTCGATAAAAAAAAAATTTAAAAATTGGCTATGGAAAAAGTCAGAATTACAAATTTCAGACTATGATTATAAAGAGAAAAAAGAAAAAGAAAGTACTAAAAAAGAAAAAAGAAGAGAAAATGCACGTATAGAAATAGCGGAAACCTGGGATAGCATTGTATTTGCTCAAGTAATAAGAGGTTTTGTGTTAGTAACCCAATCAATTCTGAGAAAATATATTATATTACCCTCATTGATAATAGTTAAAAATATTGGTCGTATATTATTATTTCAATTTCCTGAATGGTCGGAGGATTTAAAGGATTGGAAGAGAGAAGTGCATGTTAACTGCACTTATAATGGTGTTCAATTAGCAGAAAAAGAATTTCCAAAAAACTGGTTAATAGACGGTATTCAAATAAAGATCCTATTTCCTTTTCGTCTGAAACCTTGGCACAAATCTAAGCTTAAGCTACAAAAACTACGAAACAATTATAACGATCTAATGAAAAAAAAAGAACAACAAAATGATTTTTGTTTTTTAACAGTTTGGGGAATGGAAACTGAACTTCCTTTTGGTTCTCCCAGAAAACAACTTTCATTTTTTGAACCTATTTTTAAAGAACTCAAAAAAAAACTTATAAAATTCAAAAAGAAGTGTTTTAGAATTCTAATAATTTTAAAAGAAAGAACAAAATTATTTATAAATGTCTCAAAAGAAAGAAGAAAATGGGTTATTACAAATATTCTATTTATAAAAAAAATAATAAAAGAACTCTCAAAAATGAACCCAATTCTACTAGTTGGATTAAGAGAAATAGAACTATATGAATTGAGTGAAAGCAAAAAAGAAAAAAAATTGATAATCGATAATGAAATAATTCATGAACCGTCCATTAACATTCAATCTACAAATTGGACAACTTTTTCATTAACAAAAAAAAAAATACAAGATTTAACTGATAGAACAAACACAATTATAAATCAAATACAAAAAATTTCAAAAGACAACAAAAAAGGATTTATAAGTCCACATATAAATATTAGTTCTAACAAAATGAGTTATGATGATAAAAGAGTGGAATCACCAAAAAAGATTTTGCGGCTATTAAAAAGAAGAAATATTAGACTAATACGTAAATCAAATTATTTTATAAGATTTTTCATTGAAAGAATATATATAAATATCTTTTTATTTATCAGTAATATTCCTAGAATAAATGGACAACTTTTTTTTTATTTTTTTGAATCAAGAAAAAAAGATTTTAATAAATATAGCTCCTATAATTCCTATAATAACTATATTTACAATAATGAAATAAATCAAGAGAAAATTGATAAAACAAATCAAAATATAACGCAGTTTATTTCGACTATAAAAGAGTCACTTTCTAATTCTAATATTAATAATAAGAACTTACAAACTTTTTGTGACTTATCTTATTTGTCACAAGCATATGTCTTTTACAAATTATCACAAAGCCCGGTTTTTAACTTTTTGAATTTATATAAGTTAAGATTAAGATCTGTCTTTCAATATAATGGAGCATCTCTTTTTCTTAAGAATGAAATAAAAAATTATTTCCTTGGAACACAAAAAATATTTCATTTCGAATTGAGACATAAGAACCCCCCCAATTCTGAAATAAATCAATGGAAAAATTGGTTAAAGGGTTATTATCAAAATAATTTATCTCAGTCTAGATTAGTACCACAAAAAAAAAAAAGTAGAAATAGCATAAATCAACACTCTATACCTCAAAATAACCATTTAAACAAATGGGATTCATATGAAGAAAACCCAGTAATTAACTTTAAATCCGAAAAAAAAAATGTTAAAAAACAATATAGATATGATCTTTTATCATATAATTTTATTAATTATGAAGATAAGAAAAACTCGTCTATTTATAGATTACCATTACAAGTAAATCATAACCAAGCGGTTTTTTATAATTACAACGAACATAAACGAAAAATCTTTAATATGCTAGTAGGTATCCCTGTCAATAATTATCTAGTAGAAGATAATATTATAAATAGAACAAAAAGAAAGACCAATTCGGATAGAAAAGATTTTGATTGGCTAATTCTCAATTTTTGTCTTAGAAAGAAGATGGATATTAGGGCCTGGATCAATATGGATAGTGACACCAACAGTAATAAATATACTAAGACTAGGGCTAATAATTATCAAATAATTGATAAAATCGACAAGAAAGGTCTTTTTTATCCCACGATTCATCAAAATCAAGAAATGAACCCATCCAATCAAAAAAAAAAACTTTTTGATTGGATGAGAATGAATGAAGAAATATTAAGTTGTCCCATATCGAATCTCGAACTTTGGTTTTTCCCAGAATTTTTGATACTTTATACTTCGTATAAGATTAAACCATGGTACATACCAATCAAATTTCTACTTTTAAATTTGAATGTAAATGAAAATGCCAGTGAAAATAAAAAAACGACAGGAAAGAAAAAACGAGATATTTTTCTATCAATATTTTCAAATGAAAAAAAATATCTTGAATTAGAAAAAAAAAATCAAAATCAAGGAGAAAAAGAATGCACAATCAAAACAGATTTTGAATCAACTCTCTCAAACCAAGAAAAAGATATTGAAGAAAATTATGTAGTATCAAAGATTAAAAAAAATAAAAAACAATCCAGGACCAACATGGAAGCGGAGTTTTATTTCTTACTAAAAAGATATTTGCTTTTTCAATTGAGATGGGACGATTCTTTAAATAAAAAAATGATCGATAACATCAAAATATATTGTTCCCTGCTTAGACCGATAAACCTAAGAGAAATTACTATAGCCTCTATTCAAAGGGGAGAAATAAATCTGGATCTTATAATGATTCAGAAAAATTTCACTCTTACAGAATTGATTAAAAGGGGAATATTACTTATCGAACCAGTTCGTCTGTCTATAAAAAATGAAGGACAATTTATTATGTATCAAACTCTAGGTATCTCGTTGGTTCATAAGAGTAAGCACACAATTAATCAAAGGTACCGCAAAAAAGGCCTTGTTGATACGAATAATTCTGATGAATTCATTTCAAAACATCAAAAGATGACTGAAAATAGAGACAAAAATCATTATGATTTGTTTGTTCCTGAAAGTATTTTATCCCCTAGACATCGTAAAGAATTGAGAATTCTAATTTGTTTCAATTCTAGGAATAGAAATGGTATGCCTAGCAATGCATTTTTTTGTAATGAAAATAAGGTAAGGAGTCTAGTTTTGAATAAAAGCAAAATAAATCAAAATACACTAATTAAATTAAAGTTCTTTCTTTGGCCTAATTATCGATTAGAAGATTTCGCTTGTATGAATCGCTATTGGTTTGATACCAATAATGGCAGTCGTTTCAGTATGGTAAGGGTACATATGTATCCGCAATTTAAAAATGAACTGAGCCGTGTACTGGAAAAAAGTAAAATAGGGATTGATTTTATTTACCGTACTTTATTGCGTATATGAAGACAAAAAGATGCACACATGTATTGTTTTACATTCCATTATAATACATGATAATAATTCAATGACATATCAATATCTAGAAATGATACAAAAATCTTCTTAGTTTATTGTTAAATCTTAGGTATAATTTTTTATCTTTTGTGAGTGCAGACAACTATCTTTTTTTTTATTTACCTACTCGAATCCAATTTTAAAATTGGGAATTATTAACAAAATTAAGATTATTGTATTGTCTATGCCAAAAAAAAAATGAGTATAATTATTATTATTATTATTGATCAATAAAAATATCTAGCAATAGCAATAAAGGCCGGCGGGGAGGGGGGGGGGAAGATTTCATTTTATGGTAAAAAAATCATTCATTTCGGTTATTTCAAACGAAGAAAAAGAAGAAAACAGGGGGTCTGCTGCATTTCAAATACTAAGCCTCAGTAATAGGATACTCAAACTTTCTTCCCATTTGGAATTGCACAGAAAAGACTATTTATCTCAGAAAGGCCTCCGTAAAATTTTGGGAAAACGCCAAAGGATGCTGTCTTATTTGGCAAAGAAAAATAGAATACGTTATAAAGAATTAATTAATCAGTTAGATATTCGGGAATCAAAAACACGTTAATTTTAATTTGAAGAGGCTTTTTGAATTATTGAATTATTTGATTTATTAGATCTTGACTTTTATTTTAATGAACTTATTTTCACTTTTCAGTAATTTATGAAAGAATGAATCGAGGAAAAAGAGAACCTTATGAATATACCAGCTACAAGAAAAGACCTCATGATAGTAAATATGGGTCCCCACCACCCATCAATGCATGGTGTTCTTCGCCTCATTGTTACTCTCGATGGTGAAGATGTTATTGACTGTGAACCAATATTAGGCTATTTACACCGAGGAATGGAAAAAATTGCGGAAAACCGAACAATTATACAATATCTGCCTTATGTAACACGTTGGGATTATTTAGCTACTATGTTCACAGAAGCAATAACGGTAAATGGACCGGAGTTGTTGGGAAATATCCAAGTGCCTAAAAGAGCCAGCTATATAAGAGCAATTATGTTGGAGTTGAGTCGTATAGCTTCTCATCTGTTGTGGCTTGGTCCTTTTATGGCAGATATTGGGGCACAGACTCCTTTCTTCTATATTTTTAGAGAAAGAGAATTAGTATATGATCTATTTGAAGATGCCACCGGTATGAGAATGATGCATAATTATTTTCGTATCGGAGGAGTAGCGGCTGATTTACCTCACGGCTGGATAGATAAATGTTTAGATTTTTGCGATTATTTTTTAATAGGAGTTACTGAATATCAAAAACTTATTACCCGAAATCCTATTTTTTTAGAACGAGTTGAAGGAGTAGGCATTATTGGTAGAGAGGAAGTAATAAATTGGGGTTTATCAGGACCAATGTTACGAGCTTCTGGAATACAATGGGATCTTCGTAAAGTTGATCGTTATGAATGTTACGATGAATTTGATTGGGAAGTACAGTGGCAAAACGAAGGAGATTCATTAGCTCGTTATCTAGTCCGAATTGGTGAAATGACAGAATCCATAAAAATTATTCAACAAGCTCTAGAAGGAATTCCGGGGGGGCCATATGAGAATTTAGAAATCCGATACTTTGATAGAGAAAGGAATCCAGAATGGAATGATTTTGACTATCGATTTATTAGTAAAAAACCTTCTCCTACATTTGAATTGCCGAAACAAGAACTCTATGTGAGAGTTGAAGCCCCAAAGGGAGAATTGGGAATCTTTTTGATAGGAGATCTGAGTGGTTTTCCTTGGAGATGGAAAATTCGTCCGCCGGGTTTTATCAATTTGCAAATTCTTCCTCAGTTAGTTAAAAGAATGAAATTGGCTGATATTATGACAATATTAGGTAGCATAGATATCATTATGGGAGAAGTTGATCGTTAAAATGATAATTGATACACCAGAAGTACAAGATATTAATTCTTTTTCTAGATTCGAATTTTTAAAAGAGACCTATGGAATTATATGGACCCTTATTCCTATTTTTACTCCTGTATTGGGAATCACAATAGGTGTACTAGTAATTGTATGGTTAGAAAGAGAGATATCCGCAGGGATACAGCAACGTATTGGACCTGAATACGCCGGACCTTTGGGAGTTCTTCAAGCTTTAGCAGATGGGTCAAAGCTACTTTTCAAAGAAAATATTTTTCCATCTAGAGGAGAAACTCTTTTATTCAGTATCGGACCGTCCATTGCGGTTATATCCATTTTAGTAAGCTATTCAGTAGTTCCTTTTAGTTCTCACCTTGTTTTAGTGGATCTCAATATCGGTGTTTTTTTATGGATTGCCATTTCAAGTATCGCTCCCATCGGCCTTCTTATGTCAGGATACGGTTCAAATAATAAATATTCTTTTTTAGGTGGTCTACGAGCTGCTGCTCAATCGATTAGTTATGAAATACCATTAACTTTATGTGTATTATCAATATCTCTACGTGCGATTCGTTAAGATATAAAGTGGTCTCTATTCCTTCCTTTCTAGGAAAAAAGGCGGAATAATTTGAGTAAATATCTTCATTTTTTATTCATTATTCAGATGGATGAACTAAATCAGATAGTTATATGAGTGAAAGAAAACAGCTTATATAATATATATATTATATAAATATAAATTCGCAGTAAAAAAAGTGAGTCTCATTTTCTATGTATAAGAGTTAGAGAGTTGAGCGGAAATAAACATAAGCATAAGAAAGCGGTTGCCCCAAGATTGGGTGATTCGTCATCCTGACTTGAAGCGGGTTCAAAAGATCAACCATAGTGAGTTTTCACTATCCTTTGTATGTATTCTCATACATGTATTACCTTAACAGATGATTGAACAAAAACGAGTGGATGGTTAGAAACACCAAGATACACAAAGGATTAGTAATGAAAATTATGTAAAAGAATATTTCTGCATAATATACAAAGAATATTAATTGAGGCTTTATGTTGGTAGAAATGATCAGGCAGTACTCCCGATGATTCCGATCCAGAGTATGCTCCTATTCGTCGATTAAATAAATGACTATTGGAAACGAAATAATCCTTTATTGATTTCTTTTTTATTTTGTAAGTCTCCTTTTTCCAGAAACAGAAAGAAGAATAGAAACGAAAAAAAGATTTTTTTATTCTTTCTTTATACTTTTATCCTTTCCTTTCTATATCCATATTTATATAGATATAGATAGAATTCATATCATAACTTCTAAATTAATGTATAATTCTTTTTCATAAGTGAAAAGGACGAGTTATTTCAATTTTTATAAGTTAGAAGGAGTATTTCATTGAAGAAATAAGTTATTACTCAACAAAGAAAAATTGAAATTATTATTGAAATCATTAAATAAAGGATGAGATCAATTCAGAAGTACTTTGATTTTTCTATTTTTCATTATTATATTATTATATATATAGAATAATGAAAGCAGAACAGACAGAATTAAATTGGTCTAATTCGGGATCGTACAATAAATTTTTACCTTATCCATCGTATAAACATATCAAGATAAAATAATATTGACCTGATCCCTAGATTTATTTATGGTCCTCAAGGAGCCGTATGCGGTGAAAATCTCATGTACGGTTCTGGACTAGCGATGGTAACAGTGATGGTATCACCGACTATGATTATCTAATAGTTCAAGTACAGTTGATATAGTTGAGGCACAATCAAAATATGGTTTTTGGGGATGGAATTTGTGGCGTCAACCTATAGGGTTTATTATTTTTCTAATTTCTTCCCTAGCAGAATGTGAAAGATTACCTTTTGATTTACCAGAAGCAGAAGAAGAATTAGTAGCAGGTTATCAAACCGAATACTCGGGTATCAAATTTGGTTTATTTTACGTTGCTTCCTATCTAAACCTATTAGTTTCTTCATTATTTGTAACAGTTCTTTACTTGGGCGGTTGGAATATCTCTATTCCGTACATATTTGTTTTTGATTTTTTTGAAATAAATAAAACATATGGTGTTTTTGAACCGACAATTAGTATGTTTATTACATTAGCTAAAACTTATTTGTTCTTGTTCATTCCTATCACAACAAGATGGACTTTACCTAGGCTAAGAATGGACCAGCTATTGAATCTTGGATGGAAATTTCTTTTACCTATTTCTCTCGGTAATCTATTATTAACAACTTCTTCCCAACTCTTTTCACTGTAAAAGAAGATGATATCCTATATTCTCAACTTGGATCAAACAAGAGAAATAAACAAACATAAAATTATTCATAATATATTCACAATATGTTCCCTATGATAACCGGGTTCATGAATTATGGTCAACAAACAGTACGAGCTGCAAGGTACATAGGTCAGAGTTTCATGATTACCTTATCCCACGTAAATCGTTTACCCATAACTATTCAATATCCTTATGAAAAGGTAATCGCCACGGAGCGTTTCCGCGGTCGAATCCATTTTGAATTTGATAAATGTATTGCTTGTGAAGTATGTGTTCGTGTCTGCCCTATAGATCTGCCCGTCATTGATTGGAAATTGGAAACTGATATTCGCAAGAAACGATTACTTAATTACAGTATTGATTTCGGAATCTGTATATTTTGTGGTAACTGTGTTGAGTATTGTCCAACAAATTGTTTATCAATGACTGAAGAATATGAACTTTCTACTTATGATCGTCACGAATTGAATTATAATCAAATTGCCCTAGGTCGTTTACCAATGTCAGTAATTGACGATTATACAATTCGAACAATTTTGAATTCTCCTCAAATAAAAAAATAAATAAATCCTTGATGAAAAAAAGATCTTGAATTACTAGGGGTCATTAAATAAATGAGTTTTTTCCTTTTGTTTGGTCTCAATAACTACAAACCTCAACTATTGATTGGTTAGTAAGAAGTACGTCGTAATTTGGATTGAAAGGATTGAAAATTCATTATCATTAATTACTATATCTGACATTATTTCGAAATGTATAGTTTCGTATTCGAACTACTCTATTCAGACTCTATTCATATAAAACATGAAATTAGTCCAATAACTGTACCCCACATTAATTCACACCCCTTAGGATTTAATTCAATTAGAAATTTCTTATGAATCATCAACAATTTTTTCTGGTCTGGTCTCAATAAGGTCATGAAAAACATTTCGATTTATTTACCTCTTATTTTACATATAATGGATTTGCCTGGACCAATACATGATTTTCTTTTAGTCTTTCTGGGATTAGGTCTTATCTTAGGAGGTATAGGAGTAGTATTACTTAACAACCCAATTTATTCTGCCTTTTCGCTGGGATTAGTTCTTGTTTCTATATCTTTATTATATATTCTATCAAATTCATATTTTGTAGCCGCCGCACAACTCCTTATTTACGTGGGAGCTATAAATGTTTTAATCATATTTGCTGTGATGTTCATGAATGGTTCAGAATATTACAAAGATTTTAATCTTTGGACCGTTGGGAATGGGTTTACTTTGCTGATTTGTACAAGTATTTTTGGTTTACTAATAACTACTATTACGGATATATCATGGTACGGGATTATTTGGACTACAAGATTAAACCAGATTATAGAACACGATTTGATAAGTAATAGTCAACAAATTGGAATTCATTTATCAACGGATTTTTTTCTTCCATTTGAATTCATCTCGATAATTCTTTTAGCGGCTTTGATAGGTGCAATTACCGTGGCGCGCCAATAATAAATCTATAAAATTGGTAACAGCAATCCAAAATAAACTCCATTCTGTGTTATCACAATTATTTACCTTCAATTAGAATTTAAAATTGTTTATGTTTAAAATATAAAATAAAAATTCTTTTATTCGATCTATTACCAATATATTTCTTTCTTCCGTACTTTTTTTATATTATAGTCAATTGAATCTTTTCTATTATTGTTCATATTATATTGAACTGAATCGAAATTGATAAGGAGTTGGTCAATGATGCTCGAACATGTACTTGTTTTGAGTGCCTACTTATTTTTTATCGGTATCTATGGATTGATCACCAGCCGAAATATGGTTAGAGCTCTTATGTGTCTTGAACTTATACTGAACGCGGTTAATATAAATTTCGTAACATTTTCTGATTTTGTTGATAGTCGCCAATTAAAAGGAAATATTTTCTCCATTTTTGTTATAGCCATTGCAGCCGCTGAAGCAGCCATTGGACCAGCTATTGTTTCGTCAATTTATCGTAACAGAAAATCAACTCGTATCAATCAATCGAATTTGTTGAATAAGTAGTATGAATGATCAGTAGTAATATGAATGATAAGTAGTATTAACCATACAAATTAGAATATTCATAAATTCGAATTTAGTATGTATTATACATAATGTATGATCATGTTTGCGAAAATATAAGAAATCAAAGTATCTTAGTTCTCTCCCATGAGTCGAGCCGGAAGTAGATTGATTATAAAAATTCTGGCAAATATAAATCATTGATTCATCTGGTATCTAAATATATGATTCATTTACATACAAGTTTACTAGATCGAAAATTTATTATTAAAAAAGAAAAAAAAAAGATTATAGATCCAATGTCACATTCAGTAAAGATTTATGCTACGTGTATAGGGTGTACTCAATGTGTCCGAGCTTGCCCCACAGATGTATTAGAAATGATACCTTGGGATGGGTGTAAAGCTAAACAAATAGCTTCTGCTCCAAGAACAGAGGACTGTGTGGGTTGTAAAAGATGTGAATCTGCCTGTCCAACGGATTTCTTGAGTGTTCGAGTTTATTTGTGGCATGAAACAACTCGAAGTATGGGTCTAGCTTATTGATACTTTCCAAAAACCTACTTGAATACGACTACAATTTTATTTTTTTTGCCTTTACCGACAAAAACCCGTGCTCAATATATTATATATTGAGCACGGGTTTTTCTGGTCCAAGTGTATCTTGTTTTTACCACGAATTATTTTCCTTGGTTAACGATAATTGTAGTTTTGCCAATATTTGCAGGTTCCCTAATTTTCTTTCTTCCTCATAGAGGAAATAAGGTAATTAGGTGGTATACTCTTTGTATATGTATAATCGAACTCCTTCTAACAACCTATGCATTCGGTTATCATTTCCAATTGGACGATCCATTAATCCAACTGACAGAGGATTATAAATGGATCGATTTTTTGGATTTTTCCTGGAGATTGGGAATAGATGGAATTTCGATAGGACCTATTTTGCTGACGGGGTTTATCACTACTTTAGCTACTTTAGCGGCTCGGCCAATTACTCGAGAATCCCGAGTATTCCATTTCCTGATGTTAGCAATGTATAGCGGTCAAATAGGACCATTTTCTTCTCAAGACCTTTTACTTTTTTTCATCATGTGGGAATTAGAATTAATTCCAGTTTATCTACTTCTAGCCATGTGGGGAGGAAAGAAACGTTTGTATTCAGCTACAAAATTTATTTTGTATACTGCAGGAAGTTCCGCCTTTTTATTAATGGGAATTCTAGGTATTTGTTTATCTGGTTCTAATGAACCAACATTAAATTTTGAAACATCAGCTAATCAATCGTATCCTGTAGCACTCGAGATGCTATTCTATATTGGATTTTTTATTGCTTTTGCTGTCAAATCGCCGATTATACCCTTACATACCTGGTTACCAGACACTCATGGAGAGGCACATTACAGTACTTGTATGCTTCTAGCTGGAATTTTATTAAAAATGGGAGCGTATGGATTGATTCGGATCAATATGGAATTATTACCTCACGCACATTCTATATTTTCTCCTTGGTTGATGATAGTCGGCACAATTCAAATAATCTATGCAGCTTCAACATCTCCTGGTCAACGTAATTTAAAAAAAAGAATAGCTTATTCCTCTGTATCTCATATGGGTTTCATAATTATAGGACTTGGTTCTATAAACGATACAGGACTTAATGGAGCCATTTTACAAATAATCTCTCATGGATTTATTGGCGCGGCGCTTTTTTTCTTGGCAGGAACGAGTTATGATAGAATACGTCTTGCTTATCTCGATGAAATGGGTGGAATGGCTATCACAATTCCAAAAATATTTACGACTTTCAGTATCTTATCAATGGCTTCTCTTGCATTACCGGGCATGAGCGGTTTTGTTGCAGAATTAATAGTATTTTTTGGAATACTTACTAGCCAAAAATATCTTTTAATGACAAAAATACTAATTACTTTTGTAATGGCAATTGGAATGATATTAACTCCTATTTATTCATTATCTATGTTACGACAGATGTTTTATGGATACAAGCTTTTTACTGCGACAAACTCTTATTTTGTCGATTCTGGGCCGCGAGAATTTTTTGTTTCGATCTCTATTCTTTTACCCGTAATAGCTATTGGTATTTATCCAGATTTCGTTTTCTCATTATCAGTTGACAAAGTCGAAGCTCTTCTATCTAATTCTTTTTATCCATCATTTTTGTGAGTAAACCAAAAAAGCAAACATAAATCAATCATATGATTTTAAAAAGTGTTTGTTCGACACTTAAAAATAAGTCCTTTTTTTTCTCCTAAGTTTGAGTAAAATAAATTGGAAGTTTATTATAACCAGGTATGTAATCCAGGGAGAACCCTTTGATTTGATTCAAAGGGTTCTCCCTGGATTACACGAAGTTTTATTTTATACACTTATGCTGTCTTATGTTTATTTTCTATTTATCAAGTCCTTTCTTTATCTTTAATTCAATTAGATGTTAATGTAAATGAACCATAACTATGCAACCCTATTCCTAATAAATTAACCCCAAAATAGCATATCCAAATTATAAAAAAGCCCATCGAGGCTACAATTGCGGAATTTACACTTTCAATATTTTTATTTGTTCGAGTATGTAAATAAATCGAAAATAGGGTCCACGTAATAAATGCCCAAGTTTCCTTCGGATCCCAATTCCAATATGATCCCCATGCTTCATTAGCCCATACTGCTCCCGAAAGAATACCTATGGTTAAAAAGATAAACCCTAGACTAATAATACGATAACTCCAAAGATCCAATTGTTGAATCAATTGAAACCTGTAATAATTCCTAGAAGAAAGAAAAAAAGTGTTTGGTAAAAGATTATTTTTTTCTCTCACGTATTGAATCTCGCCCAGGGAAAACGACTCATTTACGAGATTATTGATTTTACTAAAAATCCTTAGGAATTTTCGAAATGTAATGACTAGAAGAGCTAGTGATAATAATGATCCGCATAAAAGAGCTGCATAGCCCAATACCATCATACTTACGTGCATCATTAACCAATGGGATTGGAGAGCTGGTACTAATATTTCGGATTGATGCATTTCAGTTAAAAGGCCCGAAGTAGCAAAACCTTGGGTAAAAATAGCACTTGGCGTGGTTATTGCGTTTAAATTTAAATAGTTTTTATACTTTTTAAAATACGGAACCATATGAATAATGGAGAAACTCCATGAAAGAAAGATTAATGATTCATATAAATTACTTAATGGTAAATATCCTAAATAAATCCAACGAGTAATTAATAATCCTGTTATACAGAAAAAAGTAGTCATCATCCCCTTTTCTGACGAATCATATAGTCCTACGATTTCATCGACTAATAAGGTTATCAAATGAATTGTAATTACAATTGAAACGACCGAAAAGGATATATGAGTTAATATATGCTCTAAAGTTGAAAATATCATAAACAATTTTAAATTAAAATAAAGGAAAGTTCCTCAATTCCCAATTTTTAGGATAGGAATTAAAATTGGGAATTGAATTCCATATAGGACTTATTCTTTTAGAATATGTCATGCCGCCACTCGGACTCGAACCGAGATGCTCTAGCACTGCTTCCTAAGAGCAGCGTGTCTACCGATTTCACCATAGCGGCTTGTTCTAAATTATAATAACCTATTTTTATTCAATCGTCGAGATTGAAGTAGTCAATTCAATATATATTATATATATTTAGGAAAGAATTTCGGAAAGATTAAAATAAAAATTGTTGAATAAAAACTTTATTTAAAAATTAGAATTTTAACGTAACGATTTTAATAATAATCCGTATTTTTATTGGTCTATTTTTTAGTTATAGTGTTAGAATGTTCGTTTTATTTAACTTAACTACTGGGATTTTAAAATACTTTATTTTTTTATGCTCGAATAAAATCTAACTGGATAGTTATAACCTCACCTCAATCTATGGATTGAACTCAAAACGTTCTTTATGACTTGCATTTTCTTTTGACTTAGTTTTTTAATAATTCATTTCTTACTGATTTATTTTATGAATCTTAAAAAATGCATCTTTTCGATGACATAAAAATAGTATTTTTATGTATCACGATTTTGTTAATATATGCAGGGGATTGTAACTCTTTGCATAGCTTTGTATTAAATGTCAGTGTTGGTTTTAATTGTGTAGAGAATTTGTCTTAAGATTTAGCAAACAAGATATTGGTAGGTTTTGGGCCAGGCTAGGTATATTATGTAATAAAAGATTTCAACTTCTATCATAAGTATATCGTATTTCATATCATAATTGTAGCGTACTTAAAAAAAAAAATCATTTTTATTTTATAAATCAATTTATGTATATTACTTAAGTATATATTTCTATATTAATTATAGAAATATATACTTGTTGATTGATCTTTCAGTGGAAACATAGGGTCTAAAATTGGTGTATTTTTTATATAATCGTATTTTTAGTATAATCACTTAAAAAAGGGTTTTTCTTAATTGAATTTGCTTAAATTAAAAATTAGGGATATATAGTAATAATAATTTATAGAAAAAATGGTTTAGAGAATTTTAAAACACATTTTAAACTTAATTAATTAATTTTGACTACAAATTATATATATATTCTTCTATAATTAGTTTAATTAAGTATAAATTTATAAATTAAGTATATTAGATATACTAAATACTATAGTTATTATTTTATGGTATAAAATAATAAAAGAGAAAAATCTTTTATTCTTGAATCGATGGGGATTCTTATTTTCCCCACCCTAAAAACAATAAAGCATACTCAAAAGAAACGTTAATCCTGTGCTTGCGTTTATTCTTTTTTCAAACAAAAGAGTAATTTATATTTAATTTTATATAATTTCAATTTAGTAGATACAAGAATCCTTTTTTATTATAAAAGCGAAACCACTTCAATTTACTATTGCTATTGATTCGGTCAAAACAAAACATTAGAGAATNNTATATAAATTAAGTATTTGTATTTTATTTTAAAGTCTAAAATATTAATTTTCATTCTAAAATGTAGTACTATATTACTTAAGAATTTACTTAAGAATATAATACAAATTTTTATAAATCTTTTTTTTAACTTATAAAAAATTATAAAAATCTCCAATTATAAACAAATAAGACTGACTGCTTTTCGAGTCAGAACAACTCAGATTATTCCAATCTTTGATTATTTATTTGTTGCATAAAAAAAACTTTTTGAATTCCTTGTAGAAAGAGATTTACCTAACGAAAAAGCTTTCAATGCTGCCCAATATCCTTTCTTTTTCCAAATATTTTTACGAATCCGCTTTTTTGAGATAGAAGTACGTTTTTTCGGAACTGCCATTAAAAATTATAATAAGTTTTAATCCCTATAGTTGGATGTCAAAGACATCTATTGTTCAAAACCAATTGTTTTTTTTCTTATTAATTATCTAGCTATCTATTTATTTTCTAGATTGTACTCCCTTCATAAAAATATGAATATAGAAAAATCGCGTAACTAAATAAATAAAAAAAGTACGGGGAACAAAAAAAATAATAAAATCAAAAATATTTTTATTTTTTCTATTCCCGACAATATCGAATAATTCATATTTAGTTTATTGGTCCTCTTATATCCTCATTCAAACCCATATCTATAAAATTGAGATTTGCTATGCCATATAAATCTAATAGATTAACGTTGATATGATAATCAAATAAAAACAAAAAAATACAAACAAAAAGATTATACCTTTCTTTATATCTCTATTTTATATCTCTGTCTAGTTTCTTTTTGTCGTCCTACTTATAGGTAATAAAAAGGGCAAAAATACATAATAAAAAAGATCCAAAGTTTTACTAAACCAACCCCTTGTATTAAATTAATATAAAAAAATAAAAAAATATTAAATCTAAGTAAAAAAATTACTATTTTTTTTTCTTTTCTATGAATTATTAATTTAATTGGTCAAGCTCCCAAAAAGAGCAAGAGTATATATAATTTTAATTTTAAAATGTGCAAGAGACTAGTACTTAATCTATTATTTCTTAAAAACTAAAAACGCCAAGATAAATAATTTTCTAAAAGATATCTTAATAATTCCTCCTTTTAATTTTATGTTAAAGTGAAATTTTGGATGTCAGAGTTTGGAGATCAGAGCCTTTTATAAAAAAATAAAAGTCTAATATTAAAATTATATTACAATAAAAGACAATCAATTAGTTCCAAAATAAATTTTCAGAATAACCCCAAAAGAAATAACTTTATTGGGGATAAGTTAGGTTTTTTTTCTGATTCAGATCAAATACTGGTTTTGGTATAATTATTTATCTTTGCTTTATCAATATATAAATTAGTGTAATACGAAATAATAATGAAAATGGAAATCTCCATTTTCATTTTTTGGATATTCATCAAATTTGACTTAATAATTATATAATAATTGAATATTAATATTTAATATCAATATTACTATATAGTACTTTTTTTTCATCGTTTTCAATAGTAATTTGTTCATATCATTTGACAAATTTTAACTTCTTTATTTGAAATATTTAAAATAGTTGAAAAAGATTCAGAATAATTATAAGATTCTAGATTTTATTTTGTCTATTTTAAGTTTTTATTTTATTAACTGACCCCTTATCATTTCAAAAGAAATAAGAACCGGTAAATCAGAAACAATTAATTAAGATAAAAATAAAAAGACTTTTTTTAATTTATTTTTATGGAATATATATATCAATATTCATGGATTATAGCTTTAATCTCACTTCCAGTTCCGATATTAATAGGAGTAGGACTTTTACTTTTTCCAACGGCAACAAAAGATCTTCGCCGTATGTGGGTTTTTCCAAGTGTTTTATTGTTAAGTATAGTTATGCTTTTTTCAACTTATCTAGTTATTCAACAAATAAATAAACCTTCTATCTATCTATCTATATGGTCTTGGACTATAAATAATGACTTTTCTTTAGAATTTGGCTATTTGGTTGACCCACTTACTTCTATTATGTTAATATTAATTACTACTGTTGGAGTTTTGGTTCTTATTTATAGTGACAATTATATGTCTTATGATCAGGGATATTTGCGATTTTTTGCTTATATTAGTTTATTCATTACTTCAATGGTAGGATTAGTTACTAGTTCTAATCTAATACAAATTTATTTTTTTTGGGAATTAGTTGGAATGTGTTCTTATCTATTAATAGGTTTTTGGTTCACACGACCTACTGCAGCAAATGCTTGTCAAAAAGCTTTTGTAACTAATCGTGTCGGAGATTTTGGTTTATTATTAGGAATTTTAGGTTTTTATTGGATAACGGGCAGTTTGGAATTTCGGGGTTTGTTTGAAATATTCAATAACTTGGTTTCTAATAATGAGGTTAATCATTTATTTGCTACTTTGTGTGCTTTTCTATTATTTGCTGGTGCAATTGCT